CTGTGATCGGTTTAATAGGCATTTTCTTTTACGGCTCCTATTCCGGGTTGGGTTCATCTCTGTAATACTGTAATAATCATATGAACCAGATTATATTGTAGACATGAAAGAGTAAGAACTCAGCGGGGTAAGGCCTCGCTGAGTTCTTACTATTAGAGCGAGACTTTGATCTTTTGATCTATAGAATCCAAATATTCTATTTATATTAGATTTCGATTTTTATATTTTGAGAAATGACAAAACGGATCCTTTGCTCTGATGTTTCAAATCACTCTATTCTATTCCCTTTTTATGATGAGGTTTTTGAATAATTTGAATCTATTGACTGATTCATAGTTTCTGTCGTTCCTAACATAATATTCATATTCACTATTATGTCAATATTTTGAATATGAAACATCCTGCAAATCCTTTTCTTTTTAAACTCAACTATTTATACTAAATTAAAACAAATAAGAAAAAGAAAAAAACTCTATTTCTTTTCTATATTTTCTATATATAGAAATGAGAAATACAAAAAAAGAAAATTGTAATGAGATAATAAAGAAAGATTTGGATCTGCGTAAAGATCTAATCCGCTTTTCAGCCAAAACAAAACAAGAGAAGTCTTTTTTTTGTTTTAATTATTTTCCTAAGTTATAAGTTGAAGTGAGTTGAAGAAGTTCTATTTGTTCAATTATATCCGGAAAATAAAACATAAAACAAGGAATAAGAATCTTTGGCAAAAAGAAGAAAAAATCATGATCCTTTCGATACAAGATGACACAAGAAAATTCTTTTCTTGTGTCATCTTGTATCGAATTGAATAGACGATTAGAAAGACTCAGAATAAGAATACTTTCTAGAAATATTTTTTACTTTCATTTTTACCGTCCTTGCCTTGTTCCTTTGTATTTGTATACTTATTTTCTATCATTAGGAGAATGGTATACGGTACACAAGTAATGAATTTCAGACATCCCGCAAAACGCAAAAGAAAAAAAAAGAAAAGACTTATAGAATTTTTTGAATCATATATCATTCCATCGATTAACAAGAATTTGGCACTTTTACCAACTTTCTTTTAAGGAATCTCTAGATCTAGAAATTCATTTCGTACAACTGAACCTTTTCAAACTGTTTCTTTTTCAGAACCAAAAAGATTTGTGCCAAAATCACAGATGCCAAGAATAACAGAAGGCCTTGGACTCGTAATGGATCTTGAAGCACTATTTCTGCGTCTCCCTGACCAAAACCTCCTACATTTGGATTACTTGTTAATGGTTGATCAAGCTTGATGGATTCACCTTCTGAAACAAGAAGTTCTGGTCCTGGAGGTATAATATCAACCACTTGACGTCCTTCTGATGCATCAACTATGGTTATTTCATATCCCCCTTTTTCTTTACGTGCTATTCTGCTTACTGTACCAGCAGATGTAGCATTATAAACTGTATTGTTACTTTTGCTACCATCAGGATAAATCTGACCCCTTCCTCTGTTCCCACCTACATATATGGGATATTTTAAGAAGTGAACGTCTTTTTTCGTAGCAGGGTCGGGGGAAAGAATAGGAAAAATGATTTCACTATATTTCTGACCGGGAACAGGACCTATCACAAGAATATTTCTTTTATTAGGACGATAAAACTGAAAAGAAAGATTGCCCATCTTTTCTTTCATTTCGGGAGAAATACGATCGGGGGGGGCTAATTCGAATCCCTCGGGTAAAATAAGAACAGCTCCTACATTCAAAGCTCCTTTTTTACCATTAGCAAGAACTTGTTTCAGTTGCATATCATAAGGAATTCGAACAACTGCTTCAAATACAGTATCAGGAAGTACAGCTTGCGGAACTTCAATATCCACGGGCTTATTAGCTAAATGGCAATTGGCACATACAATTCGCCCAGTTGCTTCTCGTGGATTTTCATAACCTTGCTGCGCAAAAATGGGATATGCATTTGAAATAGATGCTCGAGTTATTACATATATTATGATCGATACATAAATGGATCGAGTCATCTGTTCTTTTACCCAAGAAAAAGTATTTCTATTTTGCATGGTCCAATTATTGATCCCCGGAATTTCTACAATAAATTGGATAGGTAGCTAATAGAATTCCCTATCCATAAGTTTGCCATTGTATTGATTGTACTGAAAGAATTGTACTGTTGGAATATAGTATGAATACCTTGAATTGAAAAGGTAGAAGTATAAAGAATAAGTAAGATGAAAAATGATTTTTTTATACACGAATTATACACGAAGAAAGGTTCTGATTTGATTTATATCAAAAGATCTAATGAATTATTCATTCATTGAATGATAAATTACTACAAGTGAAGGAGATACACGATTTAAAAAATGGAAGATCCAATATTTCACAATTGTATCTAGAATCACTGGAAAAGTGGAAACAAGACCAGATAGAATCTGATCATTCTGAGCCAAGCCAAAATCATTGTAGATCGAACCAATCATTAGTTCCCAACCATGGGTCGAGTGAAATCCGATCCATAAATCAGTAAGTAAAAGAATCGAAAAAGCTTTGATTGTATCACTTAAGTTATAGAGAAACTCCTGAATCCAAGAATTTAAAATGAAAAGTTCTTCATTACCCAGAAAAAAATAACCACTTAGAATAGCGAAAAAGATTAGATTTGTAGAGAAATGCAAAATGATATGGAAATGAGATTCATTTTGTCTTTGGACCAATTGTATTGTTTCCTTGTGCATTCCTATACGAAGCCTTTGCATATGTGTCTCCGAGTACTCCTTTATCATCTCGTCCAACAGGAATAGTTCTTCTAATTCCATAAATTTTTCTAGAACATTTTTTTCTTGAATATCATTCAAAAGGATTTCAGATTGCCTGGTATTCCACCAATTAAGAACCCAAGTTTCTAGACATTTCTTAAATGAGAAAGAAACCCACCAAGGCAAAAAGAGTATAGACACAAGATATGGGAGGGAAGCCAATGCTTTCTTTTTTTTCATTCTGTATCCGCGATGTGAATTGTTAATGAACCTGTTTCATTCGTCGATTCTATTTCTATCTGATATTAAGCACGAATTAGATAAGAAGAGCCAATAATAAGGTATCGAACCTATGTTTTCCTATTTATTTTTGTGTAAGAATTGAGTCTTTGGATCTAGAATAAAACATATAAGAAAGGCCCTTTTTGAATGAAAAAAAGAAGTAAATAGTTTTTCCATATGGCAGAGATCACAATTAGGCAAAGTGTAACTTATTTCCCCTTCATTTATTCCTTTCAATGAAAAATCGAAAACCCATTTGAACTAACGAATATAATTTGGATTTAAAGACGAATCCTACCGGATCTTTTAATTCTTTTCTTTCTATTTCGAATTTGAAAGATTTCACTGTCTAACCGCAGCGTGAGGATAGGATATCAATTCAAAGGCCTAAAAATTCTGTTTTACGAAAACAAAAGACATGTTAGGATATTTGATGAATCTATACTTATTCGATTTTACTAGTCTAAAGAGTAAAGCTAGACACCATGTATATGCGTATACAAAATAGTTTCTAGTCTCCTTAATATAGATTTTTTTAATCTATTTTCTTTGATTAGTTCTATTAGATTTTATTAATATTGTTCCATATATGTCCTCCTACTTTTGAGATGTATTAAGTTCCTTCTCTCATGCTGAGATTTATTTTTCAGTTCATTTCAAAATACTTCAATGGGTACACGTAAGAAATAGGCCAATTCGGCAGCTTTTTGTTCAATTTCTCGTGGAGTCAAATCCTCATCAGTACGGGTCAAGGGAATGGCTCCTTGACCCCTGATTTCCATATAAAGGACATGACGAGGAAAAAGACCCTCTCTCACCTCCATTCTGATTGATTGGATATCTTTCAGAAAGAAACGAAGGAAGATGCGACGATTTCTTCCAGGAAATCCCCAACGAAAAAGGGACATTATCCCTTCTTTTCTATCAAATCGGTCATAACCACTACCTACATTCCATGAAATTGTGCACCACAAATAAGAACTAATGAATAGACCTGCGATTCCATAGAAAGACATCACGATCCCTTGTGGGAAAAAAAGGATTTGCTGAGACGGAAATACGGATATCAGATTTTTACCAAGATAACTAGAAGTTCCAACCACTAAGAATCCTAGTGAACCTAAAAAAAGGATACAGGCCCAGCAAAAATTACTTGTTTTTCGAGACCCCGTTATAAGTTCTATCCATATATGTTCTGATCGCCAGTTCATACTATACTAGATCCAGTTGCATTCGATTGGATTTGAGAGAATAACCCAAATGGATTTGACTCGACTTTTCTTGCTTGATCCCAAAGTAACTTTCATCAACTAGCAGCATTCCAACAGGAACCATTAGGAATAATTGGTTAGATACATTGAGTTTCTATTTCAAATATTTTTCAAAAAAGATTTGCTGATCATTTTGAATTTAATCATTTCATTAATTAAGCTATAACCGCATATACATACATTAATGCGTATATCATGCATTGGCATACATAACAAAACAACTCTTCCATTTGTTTTTGAAAGTCCACATATCCTATATCCTACCATATTACATTCAAAAAAGGATGATCCAAGTGTTGAAATAAATTGATGAGATTTCATCATATTTATACAATCTTATTTCTTTGGACATAAAGAGATAAAGAAGCCATTGCGATTGCCGGAAAGACTAGGCCCACTAAAGGAACAAAAATAGAGGGAAAGTTCAAATCTATCATAGAATGGGTACCTCAATTTCCTATTTGTACCTATTAGAAATTATAATTCTTTATAATTATAAAGATATCTTATGATAAGTCTATCTATTAGAAAGAATATGAAGATAATATTAATATGAAGTATTTAAACGAATGTAGAACTCAATGAAGTGTACCTATTCCTCTTTCGACACGAATATGTATGAGAATCCGCTTTCATAAATTGAATTCTTCTTCTCCCATCCTTATCTTCATCGTCTTTCTATCTTTACCTTTCAAAACACCTTTTTTATTTTGAAAGGTAAAGATAGAAAATAGTTTCTTATTAGTTCCCAACTTTAACCAATCTTATCCAAAAAAAAGGGATTCCTAGTGAAATCACTAAATAGAAATAACTTCTATATTCTTATTATTTGTTATTTGAATATTTCTATTTTATTTATTTGATTTGAGATTTCTTCTTTCTTTCATATTTTCTTTTCATTTTTTCGATATTTATCTATTTTTCGTTGTTCTATATATGAATATGTCAAAAGGACGGAGAAAATCATTTTTCTTTCCCGGATTTCTCGGAAGGAGAGAAGGAATTCTTTTTTATCTTGTTGATAGAGGGATACTTATTCCTAATCAGGAAGAGAGGTAGAAGAAAAAAGGGATCCGGGGAAAAAGTCATTATCCAAAACTTCGGACTCTTAACTACACTTAGAACTGATGTCCCCAAAGAAAACACCATCTTCTTAGTTCTGTTTTTTCATTATAATGAACTAAATGCGTATTTGCTACAAATAAATTGCTACAAATAAAAATAACTGAAACTAGTGTTATACTTCCATTTGAAAATGAAGAATTTCAATCTTTTTTTGAATCTTGATTCAAGGGAAGGAAACCATGTAGCTGAAATAACTCATTCAGAACACCTTTTAAAAGATTACGTGGTACGATTGGGTCGAATAAGCCCTTATGGAATAAATACTCAGCCGTTTGTGAACCGTCGGGTACTGTCTTTTTCAATGTTTGTTCAATTACTCTTTTACCCGCAAAAGCAATGTAGGCATTAGGTTCAGCAATAATGATATCTCCCAACATACCAAAACTTGCTGTAACTCCGCCAGTTGTAGGAGATGTAAGGATTGATACATAGAATAACTTTTTATTTGATTGATAATCATATGAAGCAGAAGATATTTTAGCCATTTGCATCAAGCTCAAACTCCCTTCTTGCATGCGTGCTCCTCCAGAAGCACACACAATAATGACAGGTAGAGATCGATTAGTAGCATACTCGATCAAACGTGTGATTTTCTCACCTACTACGGATCCCATACTACCTCCCATAAACTGAAAATCCATAACTCCAATTGCTATGGGAATACTATTTAGTTGACCTATGCCCGTTTGAACAGCTTCAGTTAAACCCGTTTTTATTTGATAAAAAGAGATGCGATCTGTATAAGGTTCCTCCTCTGAATGAAATTCAATGGGATCTATAGAGACCATATCTTCATCCATAGGTTCCCAAGTGCCAGGATCAATAAAGAGTTCGATTCTATCTGAACTACTCATTTTCAAATGATATCCACAGTGTTCACAAATATTCATTTTTGAACTAAAAAATTTTTTATAATTTAATCCATAACAATTCTCACATTGAACCCATAACTCTTTGTATTTTGCATTTATATCAAAATCATTAGATTTTTCTTTTCTATTGAAATAACTGCTACTAGTTTTGATACTAGAATTTCCACTTTCAATACTACTTGTGTTTTCCGTACAAATGAAACTAGAAATGTAACTATCGACACCACTGTAAATGTCACTATTAAGACTGATTTCAAAACGAAGATAACTATCAATGCAACTATTAATGTGATTATTCCAATTAGATTCAGTATCATACATGAAATAATAATAGTAGTAATTACTACTATTAGATCCACTATTCAAATAACTAGGAAAAAGAATCTCTAGTTCAGAACTAGCATTGTCAATATCAAAAATCTGCTTTTCAATATCAAAATATACAGAATAAGTGTCACCATTATTATTTCTAACTAAAAAAGTATGATCAGAGATCAAACTCCAAATATTCCTGCTATCAAATAAATAATTTAGATAATTAATATTACTGAAACTATAACTGTCCCAACTAGGAATCTTTTTCTCCGCATCATTTAGAATAGTTTCTTCACTTCCACTGGTATGTCCAAGAGCATCAAGACTATCCATTGATTTACTTAGTCCACACTTATGTTCTAACTTCTTGTCTAACTTCTTGTTCGACAACACCGAATTGAACCAACATTTTTTCATAGATTATTTATGCCCCTATTTTATGAAAACCTAATATTAAATAGATGAATAGTCATTCGATGAAGAAAAAATCATTTTACTATTTCTTTTTCTTTATTTCTCATCAGAATTCAAATGAAGCATATGATCCAATCATTAAGATTATTAATGAAAAATGAGCGAGTCTTGAAAATTCTCCTTTTGAGGAATCCGGTGAATCATTTCAATATTATGATAGTGATTATCATAGAATCTTTTCCTCAAAAAAAGATATATAAAGACAGGTTTCTCTCATGTAAAACTTTCAATTCTCATCAAAAAGATATATAGTTGTTTCTTTACATAGATTAAAAATGAATTCTTGTCTCGTAGAATCTCGTGTCATATAGTCAAATAAGAAAATGAGTTTCTATTACAACAGGGAACGAAAAAGACAATATATAGGATAGGGGTAGAAGAGATCCTTACCTTAGAAGGCCTGAAACTAAGGAATATAAAAT